ACTCTCCTGGCGGATGGGTAATACCGGGGGTGGCTCTTTATGATACTATGCAATTTGTGCAACCAGATGTACATACAATATGCATGGGAGCAGCCGCTTCAATGGGATCTTTTATCCTGGTCGGAGGAGAGATTACCAAACGTCTAGCATTCCCTCACGCTTGGCGCCAATGAGGCTTTTATTTGAGAGAAAAAAGAAGACTATGCCTTCGCCATATGAAATATGAATATTAAGTAATAATAGCATGGCACTTTGAATTCGATATAAGGAATTTTGTTTTCAAAACATTAGATTATGTATCGAGAGAGTAATATGAGAAAAAGGTATTTCCTATTTTATTATCGGAAGTCCAGTTCAGCGTCACAAACTTTTTTTCACACCAGGGGTCTCTTAACTTATAGAGCGAAAAAAAAAAAAATAAGATTCTTTTTTCCTTAGTTTATTTGATCAAATAAAAAAGCAACTTTGGGATTGCTGAATGACAGACAAATCACAGACAAAAAAATAGAATAAATATATAAAGCAACGGAGCCATCATAGTATTTTTGAATTCCTCCGAAAGGAAGGGTGGTAAGTTGATCATTTACCGACCGGGGTCTGATCGATCCTATTTTTTTATTTCTTTGATGAAAGGTAAGGGTCAATTTTATTGTAAAGCCGTATGCAATGCATAATGCCCGTACGGTTGTTCAATTCTATCTTTTTTTCTTGTTATTCTTTTATGTTTCTTTTATCTTCCCCTCATCATACGAAATAGAGAAACCTTTTATTATCTTATATCATCAGGGTAATGATCCATCAACCTGCTGGTTCTTTTTCTGAAGTAGCAACGGGAGAATTCATCCTGGAAGTGGGAGAACTGCTGAAACTGCGTGAAACCCTGACAAGGGTTTATGTACAAAGAACGGGCAAACCCATATGGGTTGTATCCGAAGACATGGAAAGAGATATTTTTATGTCAGCAACAGAGGCCCAAGCTTATGGGATTGTTGATCTTGTAGCGGTTGAATGACAATAGCCTGTATTTCGCGTCAATTCGTGATTTGAAGTTAACCCTGCCGAGTTTAATATTCTTTAATATTCTATGACTTTTATTTACTCTTCTATTGAATCTATTGAATAAAAGTAATTCAAAATCATCCGGTTAGGATCGATCTAAACCAGCCCATTATGTATATGATTCAACATGCCAACGATTAAACAACTTATTAGAAATACAAGACAGCCAATTAGAAATGTCACAAAATCCCCCGCGCTTCGGGGATGCCCTCAGCGTCGAGGAACATGTACTAGGGTGTATGTGCGACTCGTTCAGATCATGAACTAGAACAAAGGAAAGAGAACAATGTTCGAATATCAATGATCAAATAGGATAGAAGGGAAAAACGAACTACATTTCCTATCTAAAAATAAGAAAATGAATCAGATCCCTTTTATTGTGTATGAAATTTATGGTTTCTATTGGTGTAAATCCACTCACCTCAATTCAAGATGAGAAGCAGTTCTCCATTGGTAGCAAATGGCTATCCATTAAGCGGAGGAAATCTTAGTTAACATAGACGCCTCTTGTAAGAACGGACTAACAGGGTCAGCTACCCAGCCAACCTTCATAATTAAATACCGTTACTGTATAGGTAGAGCTCGTTGTGAAAGACCTATTACTGAATAATTCATGGGTAGAGCCGAAGAATGTGAACTATACAAGTTAGCAATAACATTGATTAAATGAAGTAAAGGCTCCGGTGTATAGAGAAGACCTCACCGTTTAAGAAGTAACCATAGAAACGATGGAATCCACTATTTCTTTATCAGTGCTATTTTTTTAATACCTAGTATATATAGTACAATTTCGTATTTCGAGGTGAAATGCCTAGAAAAAATAAAAAATAGTGATTGGGAAGGTTATAGTAGCCAAAGCCATTGGAATTTTTAGTTTATACATTGGAAAAATCCGTTTTGTTATTAATATACTAGGAAAGGGGCAAAAGAATAACTAAAAGAAAGGAAATCTATTAGTTATTCGTTAAAGTTTCATTTATTCAATGACCAGAATTAGACGGGGATATATCGCTCGGAGACGTAGAACAAAAATTCGTTTATTTGCATCAAGCTTTCGGGGGGCTCATTCAAGACTTACTCGAACTATTACTCAACAAAAAATAAGAGCTTTGGTTTCGGCTCATCGGGATAGGGATAAGCAAAAAATAAATTTTCGTCGTTTGTGGATCACTCGAATAAATGCAGCAATTCGTGAAAGGGGGGTATGCTATAGTTATAGTAGATTAATAAATGATCTGTACAAGAGACAGTTGCTTCTTAATCGTAAAATACTTGCACAAATAGCTATATCAAATAGGAATTGTCTTTATATGATTTCCAATGAGATCATAAAAGAAGTAAGTTGAAAGGAATCCACCGGTTAAAGGGAGTTGCCCGGAGAATGAACTCCGGGAGGGTCGAATAAAAATAAAATAAAAATGAATAGAATATGATAAAATAT